GATAAATCCGTGCATAGAACAAAAAATCAAGAGCCCCGAGCCAATAAAGATTGAGAAGGTTGACTCAAAATTTCCTTAGGGGCTCCGTTGTAGAATTCAGACCTAACCATTAATCGAGAAGTGGTGGGAACGACAGAACCTGTGAATGCATAAGATTTTATTGAAAGCGAATCCTAATGATTCATTGGGTAGGATGGCGGAACGAACCAGAAACCTATTCGTTTATTCTGAGAGGTCATGTCATAGACTAATCTTACAACTGAATGTTGAAAGAGTAAATATTCGCCCGCGAATTTTTTTTTATTTCTAAATTAAATTTTAGTCGATTCGATAATAAAAGGCAAAAGAAAATAAAGATTCATTATAACGTCATACCAAAACGATATTATCTATAAATAGAATAGATTTAGAATTATTAATCTATTAGATGAAATTAAAAAAAATCCCACGATTCCATATATTATTCACCGTGTATATTATTTTTTAATCGTTTAATTCGCGAGGAGCTGGATGAGAAGAAACTCTCATGTCCGGTTCTGTAGTAGAGATGGATGGAATTGATAAACAACCATCAACTATAACCCCAAAAGAACCAGATTCCGTAAACAACATAGAGGGAGGATGAAAGGAATATCTTATCGAGGTAATCGTATTTGCTTCGGTAGATATGCTCTTCAAGCGCTTGAACCCGCTTGGATCACATCTAGACAAATAGAAGCAGGGCGGCGAGCGATGACACGAAATGCACGCCGCGGTGGAAAAATATGGGTACGCATATTTCCAGACAAACCAGTTACAGTAAGACCTACAGAAACACGTATGGGTTCGGGGAAAGGATCTCCCGAATATTGGGTAGCTGTCGTTAAACCTGGTAGAATACTTTATGAAATGAGTGGAGTAGCAGAAAATATAGCTCGAAGGGCTATTTCAATAGCGGCATCTAAAATGCCTATACGAACTCAATTCATTCTTTCGGGATAGAAATGTAGAAACAAAGGAAAAGGGTTTTTTGATGAAAAAAAAAAGAAGGTTTCTTTTTTTTGTTTTGAACAAATAATATTTCTTTTTTTTTTTTTTAGACCTTTGCATTGAAAAAGAAAAAACCGATAAAAAAAAATGATATGATTCAACCTCAAACCCATTTGAATGTAGCGGATAACAGCGGGGCCCGAGAATTGATGTGTATTCGAATCATAGGAGCTAGTAATAGACGATATGCTCATATTGGTGACGTTATTGTTGCTGTAATCAAGGAAGCAGTACCAAACACACCTCTAGAAAGATCAGAAGTGATTCGAGCGGTAATTGTACGTACTTGTAAAGAACTCAAACGCGACAACGGTATGATAATACGATATGATGACAATGCTGCAGTTGTTATTGATCAAGAAAAAAATCCAAAAGGAACCCGAATTTTTGGCGCGATCGCCCGGGAATTAAGACAGTTAAATTTCACTAAAATAGTTTCATTAGCACCTGAAGTATTATAAGGTAAGACCGTAATATAGTTATAGTATTTGAATGAGACCGATTTATTAGTAGATTGTTTATCTATCATGTATATACCCTTTAAAATTAACTTATTAAAATTAATAAATATTTTATAATTCAGAAATAAAGATAAAGAAAAAATAAAAAGAGCATGTTGATTATATCAAAATTAGGGGGCAACAAAAATCTTAGTTTATCATGAGTAAAGACACTATTGCTGACATAATGACCTCTATACGAAATGCTGACATGAATAAAAAAAGAACAGTTCGAATACCATCTACTAACATCACTGAAAATATTGTTAAAATCCTTTTACAAGAAGGTTTTATTGAAAACGTGAGAAAACATCAGGAAAGCAATAAATATTTTTTTGTTTTAACCCTACGACATAGAAGAAATAGGAAAGGACCATATAGAACTGCTTTAAATTTAAAACGGATAAGTAGGCCCGGTCTACGAATATATTCGAACTATCAACGAATTCCTAGAATTTTAGGTGGGATGGGAATTGTCATTCTTTCTACTTCTCGAGGTATAATGACAGACCGAAAGGCTCGAATAGAAGGAATCGGCGGAGAAATTTTGTGTTATATATGGTAATCTTTCTGATAGCCGAATTATACGCGGAACTTTCATATTTGTGAAAAAAGAGAAAGGACAAGTTTATAGTATTACCCCTCTTACATTAGTTGATACGTCAAAGGGGTTTTACCTAGAATGAAACAAAAAAAATGGATTCATGAGGGTTTAATTACGGACCAACTTACCAATGGTATGTATCTTACGGGCTCGTTTAGATAATGAAAAGATAATTCTGGGTTTTTTTAGTAAAGGATTGGGCGTAGTTTTATACGTAGACTACCCGAAATAGAATAAAAATTGAGTTAAGTCCTTATGATTCAACCAAAGGACATATAATTTATAGACTCAAAAGTAAAGATTCGAATGATTAGGAGGTTTTTTCAATTTCAACATTCTCTCGTGGGGATACAATTCGAAGTTAAAA